AAAAAAATGACAAATTTTCTTTTTTATTCCATTAAATCAAACAAAACTGAGCAATTAAAATTCTATAAGGTTGAATAAAAATTAGATTGATCATTTAAGAGAATTGCTATGCTTAGTGTGTGACTCGTTAGTTTTTTTGTTAGTTTATAGTATAGATAGTTGGAATTCAAAAAATTTGACCGACCCTCACTATGAGCTTACTAACTATATAAACTAATAACCAACTTATGGCTTCGTTTCGTATTGTCGAGATTCCAAGAAACAGTCACTATATGACTAGATCGATCATATAGTTGTAGCAACTGAAATAAAAAAAAAATTAAATCTTATTATAGGTTGCTAAACAAAAATAAAGGGATGTGGATAAATGGAAGGATGATAGAAAGAAAGAACAAAAGTATCAATGATATATGATTCCAATATGTATGGTTTATGAATTATCTCACAAAAGGCAATGTGATAAAGCATCAATACTGATATAATATCAATAATTAAAGATAACGAGCCTCGGGTTAATATAAACTAAGAAAATTAACTCAGGAACGAATTTTGTTGGGGTTCCATTGCGGAGTTCGGGCCTAACCATTAACGAAGAGGCTATGGGAACGACAGAACCCATGATTGCATAGGATTTCATGAAAACAAACAAATCCTAATGATTCATTGGGTGGGATGGCGGAACGAACCAAGAACAAATTGATTTATTCTAAAAGTAACAAGGTCTTGACCCTACGAATGTAGCACGAAAGAGTCAATATTCGCCCGCGAAACCCTTAGTTTTTAGTTATTGAATTATACATACAATCTACATTTTGTTTTAGCGCGATTCGATACAAAATAAATAATGTTGATCTGGTATATAAAGCTTACTCTTAACTATATAACATAACAATACTAAACTATCCTAGAATAACAAAATCAAATAATATAACAAAATGACATAATAAATTCCATTACATTACTAAGTGTAATGTGTATCATTTAATAATATTAAATATATGTGTATTCCGTAGTAATATTAATGAATCATTTCATTCGCGAGGAGCCGGATGAAAAGAAACTCTCATGTCCGGTTCTGCAGTAGAGATGGAATTTAATTAAGAAAGAACCATCAACTATAACCCCAAAAGAACAAAATTTCGTAAACAACATAGAGGAAGAATGAAAGGAATATCTTGTCGAGGCAATCGTATTTGTTTCGGCGGATACGCTCTTCAAGCACTTGAACCCGCTTGGATCACGGCTAGACAGATGGAAGCAGGACGAAGAGCAATGACACGATATGCGCGTCGTGGCGGAAAAATATGGGTACGTATATTTCCCGACAAACCTGTTACAGTAAGACCCGCAGAAACACGTATGGGTTCGGGGAAGGGGGCCCCCGAATATTGGGTATCCGTTGTTAAACCGGGTCGAATACTTTATGAAATGGGCGGAGTATCAGAAACTGTAGCCAGAGCAGCTATTAAAATAGCTGCGCGCAAGATGCCTATACAAACTCAATTCGTTATTGAGGGATAGGGATGCAGAAATTAAAAGATAAGGTGATGATGAAAAATAGAAGTTTATTTTTTTATAGACAGACAAATATTTCTTTTTATTTCTTTTTTATCCTTTGCAGCAAAATAACAGATTAAAATAAAAATAATATGATTCAACCTCAGACCCTTTTGAATGTAGCGGATAATAGTGGAGCTCGAAAATTAATGTGTATTCGAGTCCTAGGAGCTGGTAACCAACGATATGCTCATATTGGTGACGTTGTTGTTGCCGTAATCAAAGAAGCAGTACCAAATATGCCTCTAGAAAGATCAGAAGTTATTAGGGCTGTAATTGTGCGTACATGTAAAGAACTCAAACGTGACAACGGCATGATAATACGATATGATGACAATGCCGCAGTTGTTATTGATCAAGAAGGAAATCCAAAAGGAACTCGAGTTTTTGGTGCGATCGCTCGGGAATTGAGACAGTTGAATTTTACTAAAATAGTTTCATTAGCTCCCGAGGTATTATAAATACTAGTAGTATATTAAATAATAATATGATATAGCGGGGTATCTGGAATGGGTCAAGTCAATTAGTAGATTGTGTATCACGCATATACTTTATAATTAATTTTATTAATATAAATAAATTTAATTATTTTTTATTAAAATAATAAATAAACATGTTGATTATATAAAAATTAGGGGGTACCAATAATTATAGTTCGCCATGGGTAAGGATACTATTGCCGATATAATAACTTCTATAAGAAATGCTGACATGGATAAAAAAAGAACGGTTCGAATAGCATCTACTAATATTACCGAAAACATTGTCAAAATACTTCTACGAGAGGGTTTTATCGAAAACGTTCGTAAACATCAGGAAAGTAACAAATTTTTCTTGGTTTTAACCCTACGACATAGACGGAATCGAAAGGGAATATATAGAACTATTTTAAAACGTATCAGCCGACCCGGTCTACGAATCTATTCCAACTATCAACAAATTCCTAAGATTTTAGGTGGAATGGGAATTGTAATTCTTTCGACTTCTCGAGGTATAATGACAGATCGAGAAGCTCGACTAGAAAAAATCGGGGGAGAAATTTTGTGTTATATATGGTGATCTTACACCCCTTCCTCCTGTTATCTTAATTTTATCTCTAACTTCCCTTTTGGAAAAAGAGAGTAAAAATAAATTATATAACCCTTTCTCCATTAGTTAATACTTCAAGAGGCTTACCTCGAATAAAAGACTAAAATTAATTCATGAATGTTTAATTACTGAATCGCTTCCCAACAGTATGTTCCGGGTCCTTTTAGATTTTTAGATAATGAGGATCTAAATTCTAGGTTATGTTTCAGGAAGGATACGGCACAGTTTTATATAGATACTACCATGAAATAGAGTCAAAATTGAAATAAGTGGTTATGATTCAACCAGGGGACGTAGAATTTATAGAATTCACAAATTCGAACTATTAGATGATTTTTGAAACATTCCTTTCATAGGGATACAATTTGAAGTTAAAAAAAATCAAGAAACTTATTTTTCAAGGAGTGGATTCAGAATTAAGGTAAGGAATGAGAAATATGAAAATAAGGGCTTCTGTTCGTAAAATTTGTGAAAAATGTCGACTTATCCGTAGGCGTGGACGGATTATAGTGATTTGTTCCAATCCGAGACATAAACAGAGACAAGGGTAATCTTTCTAAACTAAATAAAGAATCTTCTAAAAGAAAAAGAAGGACCCGTGTAAAAGAATCTGTTTTAACATTAAATGGATATCTCCGTATCTTTCCGTATATTTCTGACTCATATTTATGAGATGATAAAATATGACAAAACCTATACCAAGAATTGGTTCGCGTAAGAATGGGCGTATTGGTTCACGCAAGAATGGACGTAGAATACCAAAAGGTGTTATTCATGTTCAAGCAAGTTTCAACAATACCATTGTAACTGTTACAGATGTACGAGGACGAGTAGTTTCTTGGGCCTCCGCGGGTACTTCTGGATTCAAAGGCACAAAACGAGGGACACCCTATGCTGCTCAAGCGGCAGCTATAAATGCTATTCGTACGGTGGTTGATCAGGGCATGCAACGAGCAGAAGTTATGATAAAAGGCCCCGGTCTCGGAAGAGATGCAGCATTACGAGCCATCCGTAGAAGTGGTCTACTATTAAGTTTCGTGCGCGATGTAACACCTATGCCACATAATGGATGTCGACCCCCTAAAAAAAGACGTGTGTAAAAATAAGAATTAAATGGATTTCAAGAGAAATAAATGATTCAATGATCTGATTAAATAACAATATTTAGTATGGTTCGAGAGGAAGTAGGAGGGTCCACTCAAACATTACAGTGGAAGTGTGTTGAATCAAAAATAGATAGTAAACGTCTTTATTATGGTCGTTTCATTCTGTCCCCGCTTATGAAAGGTCAAGCCGATACCATAGGTATTGCCATGCGAAGGGCTTTACTTGGAGAAATAGAAGGAACATGTATCACACGCGCAAAATCTGAGAAGGTACCACATGAATATTCTACAATAGTAGGTATTAAAGAATCAGTCCACGAAATATTAATAAATTTGAAAGAAATTGTATTGAGAAGTACTCTATATGGAGTTAGAGACGCATCTATTTGCGTCAGAGGCCCTAGACACGTAACCGCTCAAGATATCATCTCACCACCTTCTGTGGAAATAGTGGACACGACACAGCATATAGCTAACCTGACGGAACCAATTGATTTGTGTATTGAATTACAAATCAATAGGGATCGCGGATATCGTATGAAACCCACAAATAACTCTCAAGATGGAAGTTACCCTATAGATGCCATATTCATGCCTATTCGAAATGCAAATCATAGTATTCATTCTTATGGGGATGGAAATGAAAAACAAGAGATACTTTTTCTAGAAATATGGACAAACGGGAGTTTAACTCCTAAGGAAGCACTTTATGAAGCTTCTCGTAATTTGATTGATTTATTTATTCCTTTTCTACATGCGGAAGAAGAGGGCATTAATTTCACGGAAAATAAAAACAAGTTTACTCTATCCCCTTTTACCTTTCAAGATAGATTAACTAATTTAAAGAAAAACAAAATAATAGTTCCATTGAAATTTATTTTTATTGACCAGTTAGAATTGCCTTCCAGGACCTATAATTGTCTCAAAAGATCCAATATACATACATTATTGGATCTTTTGAGTAATAGTAATAGTCAAGAAGACCTTATGAGAATTGAATATTTTCGCATAGAAGATGTAAAACAGATATTGGACACCCTACCAGAAGCATTTCACAATTGATTTACCTAATAAAAAATTTTCATTTTAAATCCATTCTATAATATATATATATATCATTTATATATTATAGAATGGATTTAGTTTTTAATCTTCAGCACGATCCGTACTCAGCTCAAAATGGAATATAATCAAATTAATGTATCTAAAGTCTTGCTTCAAAGTCAATCTTCCTTAGATACTTAATACTTATGTACGGTATTTCAAAGTTTAATTGATTTGAATTTGAAAAAGACCTAAAGTGAGGGATTTATCAATAGGTAATGTAGCTCCAATACCTAACCAAAGAGCTACTGCGGTACCGATAAAAAAGACTGTTGTAGCTACTGGACGACGAAATGGATTTTGGAATTTATTAACATTCTCCAAAAAGGGTACTGTCAATAATCCTATTGGTACTGAAACCATTAAAAGAACACCCAATAACTTATTAGGTACTGTACGGAGTATTTGAAATACGGGAAAGAAGTACCATTCAGGTAATATTTCCAAAGGAGTCGCAAATGGATCCGCCGGTTCACCAATCATTGACGGTTCTAGAACCGCTAAGCCCACGTTACACGCAATAGTACCTAGAATTACTACCGGAAAAATATATAAAAGATCATTGGGCCATGCGGGTTCTCCATAATAATTATGCCCCATCCCTTTAGCCAATTTAGCTCTTAATACAGGATCATTCAAATCAGGTTTTTTTGTTATTGGGATAGGTGAATTCTTAATTCTTATGGATCCATCCCCCGAAGGAACCGGACATGATAATTTTAAATCATCCGGCTCGAGCAAGAATCAAAGGAATAATGGAAATAGATCCGTATCAAATCTATATTTCATAGATATCCGTGCTATATATTAATATATAATAACTCGATGTAAGAAATGCCCGATTCAATTTTCCGAAGTTGCAATTATTCATTGCAAAGAATTAAGTTCTTACAGATAAATGCTCAATATCCAAGTAGGCTTACAAATTTGATCATGATCAAGTGCTTTTTGGATTGTCTCATGTCTTTTGATTGTTATTTATCCCCGCAACATTTTGATTTTATTACATACAAACAAAGTATTTACTTGTTACTAATAAAGTCTAACCTCTGTTCTTCCTTAGATCCCTTATTTCACTCCGATAGTATCATAGATCTGGATCAATGCATAGGAAATGAATGCATTTATATACTATAAATAAAATTAAAATTAAGTAAGTGGAATAGATACAACATTAGGTCGTGCCACATTGTTTATTCTATGCTTCTATTCTATGGGATCTTGCGGAGCCTACTCATACATGACATGATTCGGGTATGATCATAGAAAAAATTCTCCTCAAGTGAACCGGCATATCCCTGCTATGTAGGGGGACTTACGTGGTGGTTGGATGCGGAGACACATTTTATTTGGTTGTCAATTCCAACGTGGCAGATCAAATCATATATCTGCATGGCCCAATCAATAGTTCAAGTCACACACTCCCATAATCCATCTTCTCTTCAGAGAATCCACTTCAACTATTGGTATCAAATAAGAAATACAATACTTCAGAGTTGAAGAGAGGTATCCAACCAAATAACATGTCTTATTTTTCAATAATCCATATTTGTAGCAATGAAATACAAAACGATTTTTTCTTCCTCCCCGAAATGATATATAATCAATTACAAATATATATGATATATTTTCTCTATAAAGGACCTGAAATACCTTGCTTACGTATCATTGGGAAGTGCATTAACATAAATACGGCAGTAAGAAGAGGCAATACAAAAGTGTGTAAACTATAAAAACGGGTCAAAGTGGATTGGCCCACACTAGCACTTCCGCGTAATAGCTCTACCAAAGGTAATCCTATTACGGGAATCGCTTCAGGTACGCCTGTCACAATTTTTACTGCCCAATAACCAATTTGGTCCCGAGGTAAAGAATAACCAGTTACACCAAAAGACGCAGTCAATACGGCCAGAATAACACCTGTAACCCAAGTTAATTCGCGAGGTTTTTTAAATCCCCCTGTGAGATACACACGAAATACGTGCAAGATCATCATAAGAACCATCATACTTGCTGACCATCGATGAACTGATCGGATTAACCAACCAAAGTTAGCCTCAGTCATTATGTATTGAACAGAGGAAAAAGCCTCTGTAACGGTTGGACGATAGTAAAAAGTCATAGCAAAACCTGTGGCTACTTGTACTAAAAAACAAGTAAGTGTGATCCCCCCTAGACAATAAAATATGTTGACATGAGGAGGAACATATTTACTAGTTATATCATCTGCAATCGCCTGAATCTCGAGACGTTCTTCGAACCAATCATATACTTTATTGGGATAGGTAACCAAAAAATAGACCCCCCCTGAGAACCGTATATGAGAATTTAACCTCGTACGGCTCAAGCAGAAACAACACAAATCAAATACGGATTTTAACGGATATGTAATAGAAAGTTCAAATTCAAATTAGCCACTTGATTCAATTTGCCCCAAAAATACCAAATAAAAAAAATCCAGAATCTCTTTTTTGTGATGATAATGCCAAAAATCTCAAGTTGGCTCCCTCGTTCCTCTTTATTCTTTATGTTAATTGTTAAAATAAAGGCCTCTTGAATCTTCTCTTTCCTATGATTTTTTATTTGTTCTTTTTTGTGTAATAATACAGATTGACTCTTGTTTTACTAGTTATTGATAGGAATTCCCTTGTTGAGACCCTGTCAATCAATTGACACCTCAGATTCATACTAGAACCACGATGATTTAATAAAGCCCACGCTAAACGCAAAGGTTCTGTGAGTAAGAACCATTTGATCATCACTTATCCAATTTCAATTTCAATGAATGGATGTTATTAATAATTCAAAAAATATAAAGAAATGGGTGTCCGTTGACCAAATTCAGTCTGAAGGAAGAAAAAGCGTTTAATTTATAAAATACCTATTTGCATTTTTTTTTTTGAGTCCGGTCGCGAGGTCTGACTGAATAGTAAGTATGAATCATAGTTCAAATATTTCTTTTCTTGATCTATTCTACAATATTCATATTCCGTGCTCCAGATACTAGAATAAATATCCGACGAGGTAGAATCATCTTGATAGAGATGACAGACTATTCTCTGTATTATCAATAGGATCAATTATAACAAGTCACACACTCATATTCCGGAAATACCGAAACAAAAAAATTCCACGGTCGAACTACCAGAATGAGAAATCTGAGTTTTAAGTGCGTTTTTATTTTTTTATTGAAAAACTAGAACTAGGACTTTATAGTCCTTAGGAACCTAATTCATTGAAATTCCATCCAATAAAACGGATGAATTATAAATTTCCAAAATGATAGATAAAAATATCGCAAACAGAGCCATTGCGACCCCCATAAGTGGTGTAGTCCCCCAGCCCGGAGCTACTTTACCATATTCCGAATTCAATGGTTTCAATAAATTTCCTATAGTAGTTTGTCTTGGCCCAGATTTAGAACTATCCTCAACGGTTTGTGTAGCCATAAATCTTATTTAATGATTGGTTAAGATCTGTTGACTTTGTATACCATTTGGTTGTAGTTGTAAATAAACGATCTTATCGTAGATCCATTGTGATCCTTAAATTATCTAGAAATGGAAACAGCAACCCTAGTCGCCATCTTCATATCTGGTTTACTTGTAAGCTTTACTGGGTACGCCTTATATACCGCTTTTGGGCAACCCTCTCAACAATTAAGAGATCCATTCGAAGAACACGGGGACTAATTGAAGTAATGAGCCTACCAATGGTGGGCTCGTTACTTCAAATTAAGATGATCAAAAATTATTTTTTAGTCGGAACCTTAGGTGGTTCTCGAAAAAAGATAGCGAAAAAAATTATCCCTAAAGTCGAGACTAAGAGAAATGTATAAACCAATGCTTCCATAGATTTGATCGTGGTTTACAATTATAGCTTCCACACCTATTCATTTTGGATCATTTACTATAGTAAAGAAAGGGAAAGAATTAAAGATGGCGATTCAATCAAGTCACGATTTTTCTGGTACCTTATGTCATCAAAATGTCATCAAAAAAAAAAAGTGGAGACGAAAGATATCAGAGTAATATTCTATCAGACTACTTGTTTTCTTGTAGTTGGATCTCCAAGCTTTTGGAATGCTCCAAATTCTACTTGAGAATCCAAATCTGGATCAATACCAGCAAAAACATCTCTGAACAAGGTTCTAGCGCCATGCCAAATGTGTCCGAAAAAGAAGAGCAAAGCAAATGTGGCATGCCCAAAAGTGAACCAACCCCTTGGACTGCTCCGAAAAACACCATCGGATTTCAAAGTAGCTCGGTCTAATTCAAAAATTTCACCTAATTGGGCGCGTCTAGCATATTTTTTCACAGTAGCAGGATCACTATAACTGACTCCATTGAGTTCGCCACCATAGAACTCGACAGTTACGCCCACTTGTTCGACACTATACTTGGATTCTGCCCTTCTAAAAGGAACATCGGCTCTCACAATTCCGTCTCCGTCTACCAAAACTACGGGGAATGTTTCAAAAAAAGTGGGCATACGACGTACAAAAAGCTCGCGGCCTTCTTTATCTCTAAAGATGGGGTGTCCTAACCATCCAACAGCTATTCCATCCCCGCTGTCCATTGAGCCGGCTCTGAATAATCCCCCTTTTGCCGGATTATTACCAATGTAATCATAAAAAGCTAATTTTTCGGGGATTTTAGACCAAGCTTCCGAAAAACTCAGATTTTCAGCTAGTCCTGTGCCAACTCTTCGATATATTTCTTGCTGGAAGTATCCCTGATCCCACTGATAACGAGTGGGGCCAAATAATTCGATTGGGGTAGTTGCTGAACCATACCACATAGTTCCAGCAACAACGAAAGCTGCGAAAAAAACAGCAGCGATACTGCTGGAAAGTACAGTTTCAATATTGCCCATACGTAATCCTTTGTATAGACGTTGAGGCGGACGGACACTAAGATGAAATAAACCCGCTAATATGCCCAATGTACCCGCTGCAATATGATGAGAGGCTATTCCTCCCGAAACAAAAGGATCAAAACCTTCTGCGCCCCACGCTGGATTTACAGATTGTACTTTTCCAGTTAGCCCATAAGGATCGGACACCCATATTCCAGGACCATACAAGCCTGTTACATGAAATGCGCCAAAGCCAAAGCAAGCCAACCCTGAGAGAAATAAATGAATTCCAAAGATCTTGGGCAAATCCAAAGAAGGTTTTCCGGTACGTTCATCAGAGAATATTTCTAGATCCCAATACACCCAATGCCAGATAGCTGCCAAGAAGCACAAGCCAGAAAACACAATATGTGCCCCTGCCACACCTTCGTAACTCCAAATACCCGGATTCGGTATAGTTCCTCCTGAAATACTCCACCCACCCCATGAATTGGTTATTCCTAAACGAGTCATAAAGGGTATAACGAACATACCCTGTCTCCACATTGGATCAAGAACTGGGTCAGAAGGATCAAAAACTGCTAATTCGTATAGAGCCATCGAGCCGGCCCAACCAGAAACTAGAGCTGTATGCATTATATGGACAGAAAGCAACCGACCGGGATCATTCAATACGACAGTATGAACACGATACCAAGGTAAACCCATGGAAATACCCCTTTTTTATCAAATATCAAAGAAAAATGGACACTATGTAACTTTATCGCATTGGAAAAGACTATACTATGTTATGTACCTAACCTTTTCAGTAGATTTTGTATGAGAAAGGGTTAAGATTTATTTCGTTCCATTGAAAATAACGGAACAATTTTGTTCGTAAGAACAAAGAGAAGCAGATCTATTCTATACTCGATAAGTACCAATACGCAATGGGGGTTGGGCCCCCTTTTTTTGTAGAATGAATGCGTAGATACTTGTTTATCATTCAAATGATCGACCCGCTCGTGAAAATTATTTATTCATTCTGTCTTCTTCCGGAAATATTCACCCAATCCATGTATCCAATTTATGTTTAAAATAGAATAAACATAAAAAAATGAAGACAATAAATTCATTGGTACGTTTCCATATTAAAGTGAAGTATAGTACTTAACTTTTTTCTTTAATTTAATGCCCGTTGGTGTTCCAAAAGTACCTTTTCGGAATCCTGGAGAGGAAGACGCAGTTTGGGTTGACGTATAGTGCGGCTTGTCAGATATATTAGGTCATATGGGGTTTACCCGTTGTCTCCACCGATCGGGATATCCTCCGTTTCGCCCAAGAAATATTGATTGAACCATCAATTATTCGGAGCGTGAAGTGCAATTAGATCAATTTATATTGGGGATCAATATTATTAAGAATTTATGGTTAACTTGTAACGATAAAATAAAGTATCCAGGCTCCGTTCAGAAAATATAAAATTGGTAATATATATGATTACTATTTGTATCATAAACATTCTTTATTTATATTTAATTTATGCTTTCTATATATTATTAGGAGTGATCTCAAATTGCCATTCAATAGCATGGAATAATTTGAGGGAAAGCATGAAATGAAACATAAAAAAAAAAAAAAAGAAGCGGTACTGAGATAATTTGCCCTATATGTGCAAATAGAATTTGGACAAATCTTTACCCGGAGTAGAACACGAACCTAAAAGAATTGAAAGGGTCTATTCAAGAACAAGAAAATGCCATCGTGATTTGAATTTCGATGAAATAATACATCAATGAGAGGTTAGTTTAATAAGTTCAATAATTTTTTTTGATAAGGAAGAGAAAGGGAACCAAAACTCATGTTTTTGAAAAATCGAAGAAAAGCCCTTCTTTAGAAAAATAAAAACCTGTTATAAAAAATAAATGAAGACTAGAATTGATACATTGATTGATTTTTTTTTTCGCAATTTTTTGAACCGTATGCATCCAAAGGTGCACGTATGGTTCCTAAGGGATACAATTTTGTCCTAATCAACCGACTTCATCGAGAAAGATTACTTTTTTTAGGCCAAGAAGTTGATAGCGAGATCTCCAATCAACTTGTGGGTCTCATGGTATATCTCAGTATAGAAGATAATACTAGGGATTTTTATTTGTTTATAAACTCTCCCGGCGGATGGGTAATACCAGGAATAGCCATTTATGATACTATGCTATTTGTGCCACCCGATGTACATACAATATGCATGGGATTAGCTGCTTCAATGGGATCTTTCATTCTGGTTGGAGGAGAAATTACCAAACGTCTAGCATTCCCTCACGCTTGGCGCCAATGAGTTAAAAAAAAAAGACTATGCCTTCGCCATATCGAATATAAATAATCGAATTAGGAAAAATGAAGTAATAATAGCATGGCACTTTGAGTTCGATATGAACAAACCATTATTGTTTTTTATAACCTGAGATTTTGTATCGAGATAGTAGTATGAAATAACCTTTATTTGCGATTTTATCTTATGTGTCGGGAGGACATTTTAGCGTCACAAATCATTTTTTCCTTATTTGATCATATCAGAAAGACACTTTGGGATTGCCAAATCACAAACTAGATAAATATATAAATATCTAATATAAAGCAACAGAACCATCATAGTATTTTTTTACTCTTATGATAAAAAAGGATGGCAAATGGATTATTCAACGATCCGGCTGGATCGGATAGATTCTATTTCTTTCCCTCTTCTCTGGAGGAGGGGGTTAATAAATTCCATTGCAGAGCCGTATGCAATGCACAAAAGGTGCCTGTACGGTTGTTCAATTCTATTTTTTTCTTCTTTTTTTATCCCTTTAATTTAAATCCCATCATGCGAGATAGAAGAACCATTCATGATGTTATCTCAATATCATCAGGGTTATGATTCACCAACCTGCTAGTTCTTTTTATGAGGCACAGGCAGGAGAATTTATCCTGGAAGCGGAAGAACTCCTGAAACTTCGCGAAAACCTCACAAAAGTTTATGTACAAAGAACAGGCAACCCTTTGTGGGTTATATCCGAAGACATGGAACGAGATGTTTTTATGTCGGCAACAGAAGCCCAAGCCCATGGCATTGTTGATCTTGTAGCGGTTGAAAATGAAAATACTTCGGATTTCGTATAAATCCATGATTCCGTTTTATTTTCAACCATAATTCGAATTTTACACGATTTGATATCTTATATTGAATCGAAATAATTAATAATCATCAATCAAAAATCAGGTTAAGATCGATCTAAACCAACCCATTCTATAATATAATTTTATATATCCGACATGCCAACTATTAAACAACTTATTAGAAACACAAGACAGCCAATAAAAAATGTCACGAAATCCCCCGCTCTTCGAGGATGTCCTCAGCGTCGAGGAACATGTACTAGGGTGTATGTGCGACTCGTTCAGATCATGAGCTCGAGCAAATGAGACAATTTTTCCAGTATCAATGATTAATACCAATGAATAGATAGAGTAAAAGAACGCTATTTACTATCTAAAATGGGGATATATTATATACCCTTATTGTTTCTTGTATATTGTGTATGGAATTTATGGTTTTCATTGGTGCAAATCCAACCACCTCAATTTGAGATGAGAAGCAATTCTCCATTGGTAGCAAATGGTTATCCATTAAGCGGAGGAAATGGTATTATAAGGATAAGAAGCAAAACAAAAAGGTTATGCCCATATTCTTGAAAGAACGGACTAACAGGGTCAGCTACCTAGCCAACTTTCATAATTAAATGCCGTCACTGTATGGATAGCTCTTACTGTGAAAAAGGCCTATTACTGTATAATTAATGGGTAGAGCCCAAGAATGTTAACTATACAAGTTAACAATACCATTTGATTAAATGAGAGATGAGGCTCCGGCGCATAGAGAGGGCCTCACCGTTTAAGAAGTAACCATAGAAACGAAGGAACCCACTATTTTTTTGTATAGTATTTGGTATAATTTCTTAGTTCCAGGTGAACCAAATGTCTGGCCTGGAAAGAATAAAACTAAAAAATAGTGGTTGGGAAGGTCATAGTAGCAAAAGCCATTGGAATTTATATTTTATATATCGGAATAATCCGTTTTGTTATTAACCGACCGGGGGGACAAATAATGACTGAAAGAAGAGAATTCAATTAGTTATTCATTAAAGTTTAATTTGATTCAATGACCAGAGTTAAACGAGGGTATACAGCTCGGAGACGTCGAACAAAAATTCGTGTATTTGCATCAACCTTTAGAGGGGCTCATTCAAGACTTACGCGAACAATTACTCAACATAAAATGAGAGCTTTGGTTTCCTCTCATCGAGATAGGGGCAGGCAAAAGAGAAATTTTCGTCGTTTGTGGATCACTCGGATAAATGCAGTAACTCGCGAGAATAAAGTATTCCATAGTTATAGTCGATTAATACACAATCTGTACAAGGGGCAATTGCTTCTTAATCGTAAAATACTTGCGCAAATAGCTATATCAAATAAGAATTGTCTTTACATGATTTCCAATAAGATCATAAAATAAAGGAAACTATAAAGTAATATACAGGAATGATTGAACAAGAATTCCCCGGAGAATGAACTCCGGGAAGATAGAATAAACTAAATTGAGATAAAATTAAGATAAGAAAAGTAGGTAGGAATGAACGAACATGCTTCAATAAAAAAAATTGCTTATCCCCCTTTTTTTGTTTCTTATAAGACAAGAATTAAACCTGGATTCTGGGTCTTTTCGAGCAAAACATCCAATCCATTTGAGCTTGAATTCCAATCGGAGTTTTGAGTCAATTGAGGAATATGCCTATTTATTTCTGGCTCTAGGACCCGCAGTTCTAGGGATCGACTCGGTTCTCTCAAATTGTTTCTCATTATTAAGAAAAGGTAACGAAGATAAAATACGAGCTTGTTTTATAGCAATAGTAATTAATCGTTGTTGTTTCAAGGTCAATTTATTTATCCGTCTAGATAATATTTTTCCTTGTTCACTAATAAATCGACTAATTAAACTCATGTTTCTATAATCAATTCGATCCCCCGAGACAATTGGGGGCAAACGCCGACGAAAAGAGAGCTTGGATTTACGAAAAGGTTGCTTAGATTTATCCATGGTTTATTCCTTATTTCTAAAATTCTATTTCTTTATTAATTTAAGATCCGGCCAAAGTGGGGTTTTATTTGTATAATTTCTAATTTTAATATAATTTGTATTATATTATGATTATGTTATATGTTCTTCCTCTTTCTGCTCTTTGAGTTGGAATGAAAAGATTGCACATATGTTCCGTTCGATCTATTTCTTTATTTCCCCATGAATCGTATGCCTGTGACAATAACGACAAAATTTTCTCAATTCTAATCGACTGGGTGTATTGTGTCGATTCTTTTGAGTAATATATCTAGAAATACCCGGCGATTCTTTATTGACACCATTTCGGGCACAACAACAAGTACATTCCAAAATAATTATGACCCTTACATCTTTACCCTTGGCCATGAACCCCCTTTGGATCGACTTAACTTTTCTATTTTCGATCTGAAAATAATAAAGAACAAAAAATTAATAGAAGTTACTAATTTGAAATTAATTTAAAAAAGATTTCATTGTAATTAATATTAATTAATTCAATTAATTTAAGAGTAATAATGAAAATTAAATAGATTGAATCTATATATTTTTTTTATTTAATTTTATTTAAATATCAATTATATATTATAATATTATATATAATTTTAAGTAATACAATTTTTTTCTAACTATCAATTATTCCTATACTAATACCAATATTTCAGTTATGTATCTTCTTTACTGTGTTATGATTTCGTGGAGCCTCTCCTAGACTGGACCCGCATTTCTATTTATGTTTTTCCAAATATAATTTTATTAGATCAACTTTTTGCTTGGGTTTAATACATTTTTTTTTTTTTTTTATTTTTTAATCACGTCACATAGAATTAAATCTCTAATTTTTTTTTTTATTTTTTGCATATCAATAATCAAAAAAAAGGAAATGACAAGGCGTCTGGGAATAAACGATTAATCTCTATCAATAGACCCGCTAAAGACCCAAACCATAGAGTACTTAGCACAGGTGCCGTGGAGAGATATGTTTTTATATCTCGCATTGAAAATCCTCCTTTTTATTGTTTATTGTAAAACTATAGACATAGATTATATATATGAGCAGATGTCGTAGTTCAAGATAATTTGTATTTATTTTTATGCAGAATTCCTAACTAAAATGGATATGTACAATGAACGAGTCAATGTTCTTGTCCTTAAAAAAAAGCCTGAGTGTTATCGATTAATATTAATTTTTTTATGCGTTTAGGTTTTAGATGTATATAATATATATACAATATTTTAATATAATAAATAAAGTCTAAAATCAAGAAGAAAATAAAAATGTGGAAAACAAGACAAGGATTTTGTACAATGACATTGTAAAACAATTTTTAAAAGGGATGTAGCGCAGCTTGGTAGCGCGTTTGTTTTGGGTACAAAATGTCACGGGTTCAAATCCTGTCATCCCTACCTATTACTTCTACTAATGGGCAGTAACGGGAGATTACTCGAGATTGATTAAATTTTAAAATTGGCTATATAATCTTTAATTTTTGCATACTATACTAGGTGTTTGCAAGATATTTTTGGGTACATAGAAAAAATTTTTTTTTTTTTTACAGTCGTATCCCCTGTAATAAGAAAGCGCTCTTAGTTCAGTTCGGTAGAACGCGGGTCTCCAAAACCCGATGTCGTAGGTTCAAATCCTACAGAGCGTGATGTTATGTCGAATCACATACAATAAAATAACTTAATAAACTTAAATTTGACCTCCTTTCAAGGAAAGGAGTAGGAGGTCAATCAAAAAATATATTTTTCAATCAAAGGTCCAATTGATCACCACGTCTGTATTGTAAATATGCAGTTACGAATAATCCTGCCAAAGTAATAGGAATTAGACCTAAAACGATTCCAAATAAAAAAACTTCAATCATTTCTATTTTTTGTTTGAGAGAATAAAAAGAGAGGTAAGATCTATCCCTAAATATTAATCTGAATTGTTCGCGAATCTCAATAACCGAGAATTGGCAATTCCCGCGCCCGCGGGACTATGGAAGACCTGGCATTTAAGAGAAATACTTATTTTTATAAATTGTTCATTCAATTTATTTCAAATAAGTCGTATCTTGTTCAAACCAATCAATAGAGCTGAGGTTATAGTTGAAGCAGCTAATAGAAAACCGAAATAACTAGTTATAGTAGACATGAAAGGGCTAAATTAGATATGTTCTTTTACTACATATGTTGATAAAACACTTACCTAAGTTTCAATTTTCCCAGATACGACAGTAAGAAAAACTATTGACAGTAGACAATATTAACTTAGTTCCATCTTAATTGATCAGTCATTATAGATAGCACTAAAAAAGATAGAATTACATAGTAGAAAAAATCGATTGCTCTGATGTGACATCAACCGGTCATGTGATTCCAAATCAACAGATTCATTGTGCAATTCGTGAGTTGAGTGAAAGTAATAAAAACTCTATCGTATAACTAAAAAAAAAAAAAGAATAATTGGATTTTAAAATAATTTCAATTTGAATCATTTATTTTCAATAGGATTTAACCCACTTTCTTTTCAATCGGACGGCCCAGGCCCGATACCTCCTTTTTTTTTTTTTTTTTTTTTTTTTCGGGTCCAACTCGATTTGAAGATGAGCAACTTCCAGTATCTTTTTAGCTTCTACACTCTGTCTTTCCATATCATAGAGTT